AGAGTTAAAGTCAAGTGGTCCTCTTCACAATATACATACTATGACTAGGCGGTACAAGTAATTACCAAACTCTAGTAGAAAAGAAAAAGGCTCTTAATAATTTTTTTGATTATACATAATTATATAATTGCCAATACAAATTTAGTTCTTTTTACAAACTTTATGTTAATAAATCCAAGGATCTAGAAATTCATTTCGGACAATTGAACCTTCTCAAACTGTTTCTTTTTAAGAACCAAAAATATTTGTGCTAAAATAACGGATGCCAAGAAAAACAAAAGGCCTTGGACACGTAATGGATCTTGAAGTACTATTTCCGCATCCCCCTGACCAAATCCACCTACATTAGGATTACTCGTTAATGGTTGATCAAGTTGGACGGATTCTCCTTCTGAAACAAGAAGTTCAGGTCCAGGGGGGATAATATCCACCACTTGACGCCCATCCGATGCATCCACTATGGTTATTTCGTATCCTCCTTTTTCTTTTCGTATGATTTTGCTTACTATACCCGCTGCTGTAGCATTATAAACATTATTGTTACTCTTGCTACCGTCGGGATAAATCTGACCCCTTCCCCTGTTCCCGCCTACGTATATGGGATATTTTAAGAAGTGAACATCTTTCTTAGTAGCGGGGTCCGGGGAAAGAATAGGAAAGGTGATTTCGCTATATTTTTGACCAGGAACAGGACCTATCACAAGAATATTTTTTTTAGTCGGGCGGTAGTTCTGAAAAGACAGATTGCCTATCTTTTCTTTAATCTCGGGCGAAATACGATCGGGGGGGGCTAATTCAAACCCTTCAGGTAAAATAAGAGCAGCCCCCACATTCAAAGCCCCCTTTTTACCATTAGCAAGAACTTGTTTTAATTGCATATCATAAGGAATTCGAACAACCGCTTCAAATACAGTATCAGGAAGTACCGCCTGTGGAACCTCAATATCCACGGGTTTATTAGCTAAATGGCAATTGGCACATACAATACGGCCGGTCGCTTCGCGTGGATTTTCATAACCCTGCTGTGCAAAAATGGGATAGGCATTTGAAATGGGTGCCCCAGTTATTATATATATCATGAGCGATACGGAAATGGATCGAGTAATCTCTTCCTTTATCCAAGAAAAAAGGGTATTTATAGTTTGCATGGTCCAATCATTGGTATCGAAAATTTATACAATAAAATTAGGTAGGTTCTTAGTCTAGTATAGTTCCCTATCTATGATTCTGCTATGTACTAAAAGAATTTTATTGTAATGGAATAGAATATAGGAGGAATCGAATCCCTTGTATGAGTAAAAAGAATAAGTACAGTTTTGAATGTTTTGCTTATGTACAAAGTAACAACCAACCATTCTAATTGGATCAGTGAATCATTTTTCAGTCATTCATTGAATGATAAATCACTACAAGTGAGGGAGATACACGATTTAAATAACGGAAAATCAAATATTTTAAAATTGTATCTAGAATGACCGGAAAGGTAGAAACAAGACCGGATATAATTTGATCATTATGAGCAAATCCAAAATCTTTGTAGACAGATCCAATCATTAGTTCCCAACCGTGGGGCGAATGGAATCCTATACATAAATCAGTTACTAAAAGAATGGAAAAGGCTTTGATTGTGTCGCTTAAGTTATATAGAAATTCTTGAACCCAATAGTTAAGAATAACAAGTTTTTCATTACCTAGCATAGAATAACCACTTAGAATAACGAAACAGATCATATTTGTCGAGAAGTGCAAAATCGTATGGATACAATCTTCATTGTGCATCTTGATCAATTGGATCGTTTCGTTGTAGATTCCGATACGAAGCTTTTCTAGATGTGTTCCCGGGTATTCCTTTATCATTTCGTCCAAGAGTAAGAGTTCCTCTAATTCTATGAATTTTTTTAGAATACTCTTTTCTTGAATATCATTCAAAAAAATTTCGGATTGCCTAGTATCCCACCAATTAGTAACCCAAGATTCCAGACTTTTAGTAAATGAGAGAGAGATCCACCAGGGCAAAAATACTATAGATGCAAGATATAGAAGGGGAATGAATGCTTTCTTTTTTGCCATTTTTTCGTCTTTGAATTTTTAATGAACTCACCCCATTCGTTGACGCTATACGATACTAACTAATATTCCTATCAAGGATCAGTTCTATTACAAGTTATCGAGCCCACGAATCTATTCCCCGCTTTTTTTGTGTATGATTCAGCGGTTAGTACTTGAATTTATAAATAATACAGAAATGGAATAAAAAAGAATCCACTTCGAATAAAGAGATTGTTTCCAAATCTATCACTTGCTAAAATTCGAAGAGAGTGACCCCTTTCAATAAAGAAATGCATGAAAGAGCCCTTTCAAGTAACAAATATTATTCAGATTTGGAAACGAAAGAACTCTCTTTCTATCAAAATATCCAATTTTTTGAAAAAAAAAAAGACGCGTAGTCCGGGAATAATTGAGAGAATTTTCTGAAGAATATTGTGATTCTGATAAAAAAAATGACTACCAAAACAAGACAAAAAAGCTATCGTTATAAGCATCCCAATCGTTTGGTAATTAAGAAGTACAAAAAGGGATAAAAAGAAAAATTGATTGACAAAAAAAAAAAAAAGAGAATCTACAAGATATAATCTCTCTATTGAAAATTAAAAATAAAAAAAAAAGCATTCATTCTTTTCATTTCAGTTTAAATTCATTTTTTAAAATACTTCAATTGGTACACGCAAGAAATAAGCCAATTCAGCAGCTTTTTGCTCAAGTTCTCGTGGAGTCAAATTCTCATCAGTACGAGTCAAAGGAATAGCGCCATGGCCTCTGATTTCCATATAAAGGACACGACGAGCATAAATACCCTCTTTCACTTCTATTCTGATGGACTGGACGTCTTTCATAAAGAATTGGAGGAAGATGCGACGATTTTTTCCAGGAAATCCCCAACGAAAAATACACATTATTCCTTCTTTTCTATCGAACCGATCATAACCACTACCTACATTCCACGAAATTGTGCACCACAAATAAGAGCTAATAAAGAGACCCGCAATTCCGTAGAAAGACATCACGATCCCCTGTGGAAAAAAAATGATTTGCGTAGGCGGAAATAAAGATATCAAATTTCTACCAAGATAACTGGAAATTCCAACTAATAAAAACCCTAATGAACCTAAAAAAAGGATAAAGGCCCAGCAGAAATTACTTGTTTTTCGAGACCCTGCTATAAGTTCTATCCATATATGTTCTGATCGCCAATTCATACTAGATCTAGTTGCATTTTATTGAAATTGAGAGAATAACCCAAATTAATTTGACTTTTTGTGTGTTTCCGAAATAACTCTCATCAACTAGCACTATTCTGATGTGAACTTTTATTTTAGGAGTAATTCATCGAATTGGTTAGATATAAAATAATAATATCCATTTCGTATGATTTCCTATAGATATCCACATACATATAGATATATTCACTTTATATTTAAGGCATTCGCCCCGATCCCGATTTGATTTCGTTGCAAATAGCTATAATTTATTTACTCATATATCATGTTTACACACGAATAACAATAATAGTTTCTTTATGTTCGGGGGAAACCACATCACATATTTTATTCTAAGAAATAGATATCTGTGTTATGGTCTAAGTTTAAATCTTGAAAAAAAAAAACAAAATAGATGAGATTTAGCCCCATCATATCGATATCTAAAAAATCTTGTTTTTTTGAATATGAAGAGATAAAGAAGCCATCGCAATTGCCGGCAATATTAGGCCCACGAAAGGCACAAAAAAAGAGGGTAAATTTGTCATAAAATGGATACCTGGGTTTACTATTTTTACCTGTTATTGTTATATTGTTATTTATATTGTTATAAAGGTATCTTATAATCATTATTTATAATTCATATAGAATTATACTAAGCATATCTAAGTGAGTATATGTGATATAATAAAAAATATATAAATATAATAAAATAAGTGCAAGGAATGTCGAACTAAATAAATATAATTTTTCATCTTTCTACATGAAATATATATATATGATAATCGCCTTTTTTATTATCTTGTTTTTATCTTATAATTTGAATTTCATAAAATGGAATAAAATAAAGAAAGAGTTTCTTACAACTTCCTGAAAAATTTGTTACAATCCGATCCGGGAATAGGGAGTCTTAGTAAAACTGGGGATTCTAAAAAAATATCGAAAGATGCAAGATTCTGTACTTTTCACTTTTAAATTTTCTATATTTGAATTATATACACATAAGAAGAGAACGTGAAATTCGCTTTATTCTCCTTGCCTAATTTTAATTTAGCGGAAGAAGGAATGCATTCTTTTTTTTGATAGAGGTTTTTACTGATTAGTAATCGGGAATGTCGGTAAAAAAAAATGATCCGCATAATTATTTTTACAATTAAATCTTATGTTATCAAATGCTACCAAGCCAAAATCCGTAGAATGGATTTTGGCTTTGATTTCTATAAACTAAATAACTACTCGTTTTATAAAAAAAAAAAAAATAATAATTTATATTTTGATTAATTAATATATTTTTTTTATTAAGGATCCACTTGATTGAATTTTGATTCAGAGAAAAGAAAGCGTGGAGCTGAAATAACTCACTCAGAACGTCTTTTAAAAGATTACGTGGTACGATTAGGTCGAATTGGCCCTTATGGAATAAATATTCAGCCGTTTGTGAGCCCTCAGGTACTGTCGTATTCAATGTTTGTTCAATTACTCTTTTACCCGCAAATGCAATGTAGGCATTGGGTTCGGCAATAATGATATCGCCCAACATACCAAAACTGGCTGTCACCCCACCAGTAGTAGGAGATGTAAGGATTGATACATAGAATAACTTTTTCTTTGATTGATAATCATATAAAGCGGAAGCTATTTTAGCCATTTGCATCAAGCTCAAACTTCCTTCTTGCATGCGCGCTCCTCCGGAAGCACACACTAGAATAAGAGGCAAAAACCGATTGGTAGCATATTCGATCA